AATGGAAGCTGAACTTCCTTTTGGTTCTCCCCGAAAAAGACCTTCTTTTTTTGAGCCCATTTTTAAAGAACTCAAAAAAAAAATTACAAAATTGAAAAAGAAATATTTTCTAGTTTTAAGAGTTTTAAAGGGAAGAACAAACTTTTTTCTAACAGTCTCAAAAGAAACAAAAAATTGGGTCATCAAAAGTATTCTATTTATAAAAAGAATAAGAAAAGTACTTTCAAAAGTAAATCAAATTCTGTTATTTAGATTGAGAGAAGTATATGAATTAAGTGAAACTAAAAAAGAAAAAGATTCGATAATCAACAATCAGATAATTCATGAATCGTTTAATCAAATTCGATCTACAGATTGGACAAATTATTCCCTGACAGAAAAAAAACTGAAGGATCTGACTGATAGAACACGCACAATTAGAAATCAAATAGAAAAAATTACAAACGACAAAAAAAAAGTAACTCCAGGAATAAATATTAATTCTAACAAAACAACTTATAATGCCAAAAGACTAGAATCACTAAAAAATATTTGGCAAATATTAAAAAGAAGAAATGCTCGATTAATCAGTAAATTACATTATTTTATAAAAATTTTCATTGAAAGAATCTACATAGATGTCTTTCGGTGTATCATTAATATTCCCCAAATCAATATACAACTTTTTCTTGAATCAACAAAAAAAATGATTGATAAATACATTTACACTAATGAAACAAATCAAGAAAGAATTAATAAAACAAATCAAAATACAATTCACTTTATTTCGACTATAAAAAAGTCACTTTATAATATTAGTAATAGTAAAAGGAATTCACCGATTTTTTGTGACTTATCCGCCTTGTCACAAGCATATGTATTTTACAATTTATCCCAAACCCACTTGGATAAATTAAGATCTGTTCTTCAATATCACGGAACATCTTTTTTTCTTAAGACTGAGATAAAGGATTCTTTTGGAACACAAGGAATAATTCATTCTGAATTAAGATATAAGAAATTTCGGAGTTATGGAGCGAATCAATGGAAAAACTGGTTAAGAGGTCATTATCAATACGATTTATCTCAGATTAGATGGTCTAGATTAATCCCACAAAAATGGCGAAATAGAGTCAATCAATGTCGTACAGCTCAAAAGAAAGATTTAAAGAAATGGAATTCATATGAAAAAAACCAATTACTTTATTACAAAAAACAAAAAAATTCTGAAGTATATTCATTATCGAATCAAAAAGATAATTTTCAAAAATACTTTAAATATGATCTTTTATCATATCAATCTATTAATTATGAAACTAAGAGGAACTCATATATTTCTGTTTATGGATCACCATTACAAGTAACTACGAATCAAAAGATTTCTTATAATTACAACACACCTAAAGGCAAATTAGTTGATAAATGGGGGGGTATTCCTATCAATAATTATCTAGGAAGAGGTGATATTATGTATATGGAAAAAAATCCAGATAGAAAATATTTTGATTGGAAAATTCTCAAGTTTTGTCTTAGAAAAAAAGTAAATATTGAGGCCTGGATCAAGATCGATTCCAACAGTAATAAAAAAACTAAGATTGGAACTAATAATTACCCAATAATTGATAAAATTGATAAGAAAGGTCTTTTTTATCTTACAATTCATCAAGATCTAGAAATCAATCCACCCAATCATAAAAAAATCTTTTTTGATTGGATGGGAATGAATGAAGAAATACTAAATTGTCCTATATCCAATCTGGAACTTTGGTTCTTCCCCGAATTTGTGCTACTTTATAATGCATATAAAATGAAACCATGGATTATACCAAGAAAATTACTTCTTTTAAATTTGAATATAAATGAAAATGTTAGTGAAAATAAAAACGTCAATGGAAAGCCAAAAGGGAATTTTTTTATACCATCGAATGAAGAAAAAAAATCTTTTGAATTAAAGAATCGAAATCAAGAAGAAAAAGAACCCGCAGATCGACGAGATCGTGGTTCAGATGCACAAAACCAAAGAAATCTTGGATCCCTTCTCTCAAACCAACAAAAAGATATTGAAGAAGATTATGCGCGATCAGACATGAAAAAACGTAAAACGAAAAAACAATACAAGAGCAACACGGAAGCAGAACTCAATTTCTTCCTGAAACGATATTTGCTTTTTCAATTGAGATGGGACGATGCTTTGAATCAAAGAATGATCAATAATATTAAGGTATATTGTCTCCTGCTTAGACTGAGAAACCCAAGAAAAATTACTATATCCGCTATTCAAAGAAGAGAAATGAGTCTGAATATAATGCTGATTCAGAAGAATTTACCTCTTACAGAATTGATGAAAAAAGGGATATTGATTATCGAATCGGTTCGTCTGTCTGTAAAAAATGATGGACAATTTATTATGTATCAAACCATAGGTATTTCATTGGTTCATAAGAGTAAACGCCAAATTAATCAAAGATATCAAGAACGAGGATATGTTGATAAGAAGAATTTTGATGAATCTATTTCAAAACATCAAAGAATGACTGGAAATAGAGATAAAAATCATTCGAATTTACTTGTTCCTGAAAATATTTTATCATCTAGACGTCGTAGAGAATTGAGAATTTTAATTTGTTTCAGTTCAACGAATAAAAATGGTGTGAATAGAAATCCGGTATTTTGTAACGAGAACAACGTAAAAAACTGGAGTCCATTTTTGGATGAAAGTAAACATCTTGATAGTGATAAAAATGAATTAATTCAATTAAAGTTCTTTCTTTGGCCGAATTATCGATTAGAAGATTTAGCTTGTATGAATCGCTATTGGTTTGATACGAATAATGGCAGTCGTATCAATATGTTAAGACTACGTATGTATCCACGATTGAAAATTGGTTAATGGTAATACCGTATTTTTCCTATATATCCTATACCGTATATGGTATATGAAAGTAAACAGATGTACACATACCTTGTCTTACATCCCATTCTAATATACATCAATAAAGTATCAATTAGATAAAAAGTGAATTGAATCAACAAAATCTTCTTCATTTTCGGTTTAAATATAAATTATTCGCTTTTGTGAATGCAAAAACGTACCATCCTTTTGTATCCCTATTCGAATCCAATTTGATTAATTCATTTTAATTGATAAAATTAGGAGTCGATAAAGAAATTAAGATCATTATGTATATCACATTCAAATTACTGGCATTATTATTTCTGATCGATAAAATTACATATCTGTAAAGTAAAAAAAGGAGGAGGAAATTCTTTTATGGTCAAAAATTCATTCATTTCCGTTACTTCACAAGAAGAAAAGAAAGAAAACAGGGGGTCTGTTGAATTTCAAGTAGTCAGTTTTACCAATAAGATACGGAGACTTACTTCACATTTGGAATTGCACAAAAAAGACTATTTATCTCAAAGAGGTCTACGGAAAATTCTGGGAAAACGTCAACGGCTATTGGCTTATTTGTCAAAAAAAAATAGAGTACGTTATAAAGAAATAATTGGTCAGTTGGATATTCGAGAGATAAAAACTCGTTAATTTGAAGAATCTTTTTGATCGTTTAAATTTTGATGAACTTCTTTTTTTTTTCACTTTCAGCAATTCATGGAAGAATGAATGGGGAAAAACCTATGACTGCACCAGCTACAAGAAAAGACCTCATGATAGTCAATATGGGTCCTCACCACCCATCAATGCATGGTGTTCTTCGACTCATCGTTACTCTAGATGGTGAAGATGTTATTGACTGCGAACCAATATTGGGTTATTTACACAGAGGAATGGAAAAAATTGCAGAAAACCGAACAATTATACAATATTTGCCTTATGTAACACGTTGGGATTATTTAGCTACTATGTTCACAGAAGCAATAACTGTAAATGCACCAGAGCAGTTAGGCAATATTCAAGTACCTAAAAGGGCGAGCTACATCAGAGTCATTATGTTGGAGTTGAGTCGTATAGCTTCGCATTTGTTATGGCTTGGCCCTTTTATGGCAGATATTGGGGCACAGACCCCCTTCTTCTATATTTTTCGAGAACGAGAATTGATATATGACCTATTCGAAGCTGCCACCGGTATGCGAATGATGCATAATTATTTTCGTCTCGGAGGAGTAGCTGCTGATCTACCTCATGGATGGATAGATAAATGTTTAGATTTTTGCGATTATTTTTTAACAGGGGTTGCTGAATATCAAAAGCTTATTACACAGAATCCTATTTTTTTAGAACGAGTTGAAGGAGTAGGCATTATTGGCGGAGAAGAAGCAATAAATTGGGGTTTATCAGGACCAATGCTACGAGCTTCCGGAATACAATGGGATCTTCGTAAAGTTGATCATTATGAGTGTTACGACGAATTTGATTGGGAAGTACAATGGCAAAAAGAAGGGGATTCGTTAGCTCGTTATTTAGTACGAATCAGCGAAATGACAGAATCTATAAAAATTATTCAACAGGCTCTAGAAGGAATTCCAGGGGGGCCCTATGAGAATTTAGAAATCCGACGCTTTGATAGAGTAAGGGATCCCGAATGGAATGATTTTGATTATCGATTCATTAGTAAGAAACCTTCTCCGACTTTTGAATTATCACAGCAAGAACTTTATGTAAGAGTCGAAACCCCAAAAGGAGAATTGGGAATTTTTCTGATAGGAGATCAGAGTGTTTTTCCCTGGAGATGGAAAATTCGCCCACCCGGTTTTATCAATTTGCAAATTCTTCCTCAGTTAGTTAAAAAAATGAAATTGGCTGATATTATGACGATACTAGGTAGCATAGATATCATTATGGGAGAAGTTGATCGTTGAAATGATAATTGATACAACAGAAGTACAAGCTATCAATTCTTTTTCCAGATTGGAATCCTTACAAGAGGTCTATGGGATCATATGGATGCTTGTCTATATTTTGACTACTGTATTAGGAATCACAATAGGTGTACTAGTAATTGTTTGGTTAGAAAGAGAAATATCTGCAGGGATACAACAACGTATTGGACCTGAATACGCCG